GCGAGGTATTTTGATCTGGTATACACAATAATCAATCCGAATTTCCTTATTGATTCATTTTATGATCTAATTGATACGTCATTGAATTAGTATTCATGTATCAAAAAAGGATGTAAGACAAGGCATATGCGCAGCTATTTATCCACCCGATATCGATATATAGGGTAGGGGATATATAAGACAATTGTATCATCAATCAATTTTCAATCGTGGATACATATGTATCCTTAACATACTGAAACGACTACCATTATTAGTATCAAACCAATAGCGATTCATACAAGCTAAATCTTCTAATCGATAATTGGGCCAAAGAAAGAATTTTAATTTCATTAATTTCATTTTATCTCTATCAAGATCTTTGCTTTCATCCAAAAATGGACCGCAGGTTTTTACCTTGTTCCCATTGCAAAATACTGCATTTTTATCCACACAATTACTATTCCTTGAATTGAAACAACTTAGAATTCTCAATTCTCTACGCCGTCTAGACGATAAAAGATTTTCAGGAACAAGCAAATCATAATGATTTTTGTTTATATTTTTCGTCATCATTTGGTGTCTTGCAATCGATTCCTCAAAATGATTCTTATCCATAATTTCTCTGTATCTTTTTTGATTCTTTTTTTGTTTAATCTCATGAACCAAAGAAATCCTTATGGTTTGATACATAAGAAATTCTACATTATGTTTTACAGGTATACGAACGGGTTCGATAATAAATATTCCCTCTTTTAGGATTTTTGAAAGATTCAAATCCCGGATTAGCATTGGATCCAGAGTTAACTCCTCCTTCTTAATAAAGCCGAAACCAAACTTTGTTGTCATTCTGCTTTCCTTTTCCCATTCAAGTACGGACAGCGCATAATCGAAGAATTCCATAGTCAAAGGACTCAGCAGCCATTTCAATTGCAAAGCAAAAGATCCTTTCATGAACGCATCTAAGTCTATTTCCCAAGTCCAAATGCTTTTGGATTTCTTTTTCGTTCTACCCATTTTCATATCTGATTTCGTATAAAGTTCTTCCATATATTTTTGTTGGTTTGAGAGAACAGATTCGGGGTTCCCTCGGTTTTGGGCATCTGATGCGAGATCTCTTTGACCTATGGTTTTTTTTTCTTCTTGATTCTCTAATTCAAAATATTTTTTTTCTTTTTCATTTGATAGTAGAAGATCCCCTTTTTTCTTTTTAGTGATATTTTTATTTTGACTAACATCTTCATTCAAATGAAAAAGAAGTGAATGGATTGGTATAAACCCCGGTTTCATTTTATATACATTAAAAAATAACTCAAATTGTGGGAATAACCAAGGTATCGGCTTCGATACAGGACGATTTAGTCTTTCTTCATTCATTCCCATCCAATCAAAGGGGTTTCTTTTCTTTTTTTGATTGGATGGGTTGATTTCTTTATCTTTATTAATTTTGAGATAAAAAAGACCTTTCGTATCCAAATATTTTCTATCTGGATTTTTTATATACATAAAATAATCTTTTCTTATAAAATGAGTAATAGGGATACTCGCCCCCATATCAACAAATTTCGGTTTATGTATGTTGTAATTATATGAGTCCTTCTTATCTTCATAATAAATCGATTGATATGCTAAAAGATCATATCTATACATTTTTTGAAAATGATCGTTTTTATTTAGCAATAACGAAACCTTTTCCTCTCTTTCAGATGAATCCCGTTTGATTAAATTTGGATTTTCAACCCTACAATGTTGATTGACTCTATTTCGCCATTTTTGCGGTACTAATTTAGACCATTTTTGCTCAGAGAAATCGTATGGATAATGACTCTTTAACCAATTTTTCCATTGATTCCTTCCAGAATTATGAAGTTTATTATGCTTTAATTCGTAAGAAATTATTCCTTGTCTTCGAAAAGAATCTTTTATTTCATTCTTAAGAAATAAAGATGCTCCGTCATATTGAAGGACAGATCTTAACTTATACAAGTTAATAACCTGGGTTTGTGATAATTTGTAAAATACATAGGCCTGTGACACGAGGGATAATTTAAAAGAAACCCCCGACTTCGTCTGAATCTTATGACGAATACGCGAAGGTGAAAGTTTTTTTTTTATAGTTGAAAGACGCTCAATTATCTTTTTCTCTTTTGTATCAAAAATATATTTTTTTTTGAATTTACGAAAAAGTTTGATAATGATCATGGGCCTATAAAGACTATTAGTAAGACGATTAATGATATATGGAAAGCTCTCTAGAAGGATATCCGTGTATATCCTTTCCACGATCCATTTTAAAAAATAATGTGATTTACGGATTAATCGATCATTTCTTCTTTTGAATATCTGAAAAAGATTTTTTAGTGATGCTAATTTTTGAGCACCATAACTTGTTTTGTTAGGACTCATATTTATCTTTAGAGTTCGAAATCCATTTGTCTTGTCTTTTTTAATTCTTTCTATTTGATTTCTGATTGTGCTTGTTCTATCAGTCAGATCTTTCATTTTGATTTCTGTCAGTGAATAATTTGTCCAATCCATAGATCGGGTTTGAATGGATGATTCATGAATAATCTGATTATTTATTATAGAATCTTTTTTTATTTCACTCGAATCCTCTCTCCATTTTTTTTGTTCTTTTGGGACCTTTAGAAACAAAAATTTGGTTCTTTCTTTGAAACTTTTTAGAACTCGAAAACTCCATTTTCTAATTGCTTTTTGGAGTTTTTTCAAAGGGGGTCCAAAATAATAACTAAACAAAATACCAAGTCCTACGAGAGGAGAACCAAAAGGACGGTCAGTTTCCAGTCCCCAAATCGTTAAAAAAGCAGCAGGACTTTCCTGCTTTGCATTTTGATCCCTATGAGAAGGTCGTATCTTAGATCGGTGCCAAGGTTTCAGACGGAAAGGAAATCGTATCATTATTTGTATACCCTCTGTGGCCCAGTTTTGGGGAAAAATTCCGTTTCTTCCTGGTTCTAGTACTGGCAGACCATTATAGGTGCATATAACATACACTTCTTTATTCATCTCCCTTATATCCTGCTCCCACTCGGACTCTTGGCGTAATAAGAAACGGACAATATTTTTAGCTAGTATCAACGAAGGTAATACAATAGATTGTCTAAGCCTCGACTGAATTAGTAAAATCAAAGCTCTTATTCCATGAGCATAAATAAGGATATCATAGAGGTCTGATATTCTTTCTCGTGTCCTTTCTATTCGTTCCATTTCCGTCTGCCCGTCCCGCCCCTTTTCCATTTCATTGACTTCTTTTTGAATTTCTTCGTAGCTTTTGTTTTCCTCCATGTACATTTTTTTTTTTTTTTTCAACCTCTTTATTCTTTTTGCTACGCTTCCTTTTATACCCTTTCTAAAAATGTCTTGTATTAGGTCGTAAATCTCAATTACTGATAATATGAATGGTTCGAAAAGAACATCCCAAGAAAATCCTACCCTGTCGAAAAAAAGTGGGGAATACGGATATAAGGGAAACATTTTCCCCGTAAGGGTTTTACGTCTTTGAACACGCATAGAACCTGTGATTATGTCTCGACGAAAATCCGCTTCATAGGGATAATCTATCATATCCACTTCTTCTATTTCATCAGGCTTCGTCATAGTTTTGATACTAGGGTCGGCATTCTCTGCTTCCTCCGGACCCCGCGTAAAAAGAACTATACGTTTCGCTTTCCTCGAGCGAATTTGATGATCTACTATCCACTCTTCCCCCTCTTCCGTTGTTGCAGTTTTTCCGAGTTGTTCTACCTCGCTGAATAATTTGTATGACCATTGGGGGACTTTTTTATTTATTCCAATCGATTTTTTTCGAGTTGTTTTTTCCATGGGAGGAATTATGGCTGTATCGCATATTGTTTGAATGATGGGATCAATTATGACTCTTTCGATTAAAAATTTCAAAACTTTTTCTGGATCTTCTGAATCAATTCGTCTTTGTTCCGGAAATAAAGAAATTCCTTTCAAATTGGATGTTGATTCTTCAGCAAATTCATCGATTAAAAAACTCAATTCTCTTGCTAATGCTTTTTTATCCAATGTATATATTTTCTGTCCCAACTTCTCTTCCAATTTCTGGTCCAATTTCTGGACCAATTTCTCTTCCAATGTAGCTATTTTCCCTTCCAATTTATGGTACAATTCCTCAAAATTATGAACATTAAGTTCCTTACCCTTAAAAAGAAGGATACTATGAACTTTATTGAGTTTATTTATAAAATTTGTCTCTATCGAATTTTTGACTGAAGTTTCATTTAGGATTGAAGGTAAAAAAAATTTGTTAATTATTCCACGATAGGATCCGTTTAAGAGAGGATCATATATTTTAGGCAAGTATTCTTCTTTAGTTTGATTATTGCATAATCGAGTCTTTTTTTCGAGTACATCCAGATAAGGAGATCCTCTGTCTAGGGCTTCAATTCGATCTCTAAACTCGTTCCTTAGGTTCCTCCATTTTTTTTCATTGGTATAAATCCAACAATAAGAATTATGCAGTTCATCATAGAAGAATTTATCCAGTTCATCACAAACGAATTTTTTTGTTGTAAAAAAAGAAAAATACATTTTTTGTCGTAGCATTTCAAAAAAAGCGGATAAACTGGATGGATATGTAAAAGAAATTCTTCGTTTTCCATCACTTTGACATGTATAAAAAAAATATTGTGACATTTCATTTCTTACAGCATGTTCGAATCGAGAATTTTTTATATATCGCAATGGACGATTCCATCGTTTATAATCGAAAAGAAGATTCACAGCGGGTTTTTCAAACCAGAAGAGGTCTTTATCTTCTTCTTTTAAGTGAAAGTGGAATTTATCCTTTGTTTTGTCCTTTCCATTCACTCGGATCCTTTCCGTTTCATCGATTTTGTCCGGATCCTCCCTTTCTTCAGAAAAAGGGGAAGGAGAAGGATCTTCTTCGGTGAATCCCTCTTGTTCCTGTTTAGTCCCCTTTGTTTCGAAAGTTGTTTCTATTTCTACATCTCTTTCTTTCTCACTTTCCCCCC